ACTACTGATATCGCATCTTTGTACGACCGTCAATATTACACCGAAGGTGTATTTAGAGTATACCGAATCAGTATAGCTATCCTTCCTCTGACACAGCAACGCATTTTAGAACAGTATTAAAATGAAATCCTATAGAATTTTGGACTCTTTTTTATTATTGCTTGTCTATCTGTATGTTATTCAACACAATATTCGTAAACTTCACGTGTTTCTTTGTTAGTATAAAGAAAAAAGTTTTTATTGCTGGTTTAGGTTTAATAATATAACTTACTCATCTTAGTAAAGTTCGAATAAAAGGTTTGTGTTTCTAATAGAGTTATTAATTAAAGATTTTTATGATAGTGATACAATAAATCCAAAATCCATTTTTGAGAAGTTTTTTTGCTCTAACTTTTTTTTTAATGGATGCGTCATACAATATAAAACAATAAGATATAGAAAAGAATAAGATATAGACGTTAATGAAGACAACAAATAAGACAATAGTTCTAAAAATCGACATTTATACTGCAACCTTTCTTGTATTTAAGATAAAGTAAAGGTTCCTTTTCGGCCGAACCCGAATAGAATGAGAATCTACTGATCCAACTACCTACGAGGATATATTAAAAAATAATCTAGAATCTCAAAAGATAATGTAGTGGAAACTCCTAACCCTCGAATTGAGTTGGACCCCAAAAATAAAGTTTTACTTTATTTTTTTTTTTTTTATAAATACTATCATCGGATACCCTTTTTTATCTTCTTATTGGGAAATATTTCATTTATTATGAAATGGTCAATTGCTTCCTGCTAAATCTAATGAGTTAAAATAGTAAATAAATGACGGGAGGGTCAAACATTAACGTATCAGTTGCACAATGAATCGCCGATTCATAATATATTCAATTAATTTAGACTCACAAAATTGAATCTTTTTTTATCTCTATATCATCCTATCTTTGTTAGTATTGTTTATAATGCCTGATGAATCAAGAAGTTTTAATTTGAATTAATTCTAGTCTGTTGGTATTTTTTTTATTGTATCTTTCAAAAAACAAAAGAAGCTTAGGTAAATGTTTTATCAGTATATGTAGCAAAAAAAGAGATTTTGTTTGGGTGTTTCATGCTTACTATAACGAGTTATTTCGGTTTTCTGTTGGCTGCTTTAACTATAACCTCAGCGCTTTTCATTGGTTTGAACAAAATACGTCTTATTTGAAGTTAACTGAGTCAAGAATAAAAAAAAAAACGAATATTTATCTGAGATTTCAAGTATTCTAAGGTTCTTCTCCATGTCAATTGCCAAAATGGGGTGATTGAGATTCACGTACAATTCAGATTAATATTTAGGAATAACTTGTACCTCTCTTTTTTCTTTTACTTAAACAAAAAATAAATCGAAATGATTGAAGTTCTTCTATTTGGAATTGTGTTAGGTCTAATTCCTATTACTTTGGCAGGATTATTTGTAACGGCGTATTTACAATACAGACGGGGTGATCAGCTGGACCTTTGATTGGTTGAATAAAATTTAAATTTTTATTTTGATTGGCCTCCTCTTTGCAGGAGGTCAAATTGCAGTTGTAATTCAACTTTTCAAGTTTATTGTTATTGACTATAACAACGAACATAGTCACGCTCTGTAGGATTTGAACCTACGACATCGGGTTTTGGAGACCCACGTTCTACCGAGCTGAACTAAGAGCGCTTTTTCTTATGACAGAAGATACAACTCTAAGGAAAAGAATTCCTTTTGTATGCTTAGCTTAAATCAATACAATAAATCTTAATGCATAGAGTAGGCTAAAATGAAAGATTATGTCTTGAATCTAAGCGATCTCAATTAATCCCCCGTTACTGCCCATAGGAGGAGTAATAGGTAGGGATGACAGGATTTGAACCCGTGACATTTTGTACCCAAAACAAACGCGCTACCAAGCTGCGCTACATCCCTTTTTCAATTGTTGTACAGTGTCATTGTACAAAAGCCCTGCCTTGTTTTCCACATTATTATTTTATTCTTTATCTATCATATCCTAAAATTGTCTTGCCATTTCTTATTTCTTTTTTGTTTCATATACATATAATAAACTATATACATCGGAAATGATGTATAAGGACAAAACAAAATGACAATTTTGTGTTGATCTTCAGGACGAGGGAATCTTTTTTTTTTTCTGTTTTATAGGGGTAAGGGCCGTCTACTCGCTGATTGCACCTAGACATTTTCGTTATAAATGTTGCATAACATAAAAAAATGAGCGATCCTTAAGTTACTTTCAGCATCTAATCATACATGTATTACAATAAAGAAGGAGAATTTGCAATGCAAGATCTAAAAACATATCTCTCTGTGGCACCTGTACTGAGTACTCTATGGTTTGCTATTTTAGCAGGCTTATTGATAGAAATTAATCGTTTATTCCCGGATGCCTTGTTATTCCCTTTTTTTTAATTCGAGTTTGAGTTATTGATATCAGAATAAATCAAGGAATTTAGAGATACAAACAGGTCTATTTGACTAATTTATCTCACCACCCCTTTTTTTTTATTTATTTTTAAGATAGTCAGAAAATCTAAAGACTAAAAGGTTACCGCATATGATTGGTTGTCCAAGATAGAATTTGATGAGTAGAATTGAAATGGAAATATATAGGGGTCTAATAGAAAGACAGGCTCCACAAAACACAAAAAAAGAATATAAAATACATAAATGAAGTCCTAGTGATTAGACTACAAAAGAATGTATATATAGTTAGAAAAAGTTGTATTAGTTAATTATTACGTTATAATGAAAACTTTCGAAATGAAATTCAAGTAATTTCTATGGAATTTTTTCCTTTCTTCTTCTTCGGTTCGGGTTGAAAAGAGAAGAGTTGAGTCGATCCAAAATCCAAATCAAAGGAGGTACATGGCCAAAGGTAAAGATGTAAGAGTCAGAGTTATTTTAGAATGTACCAGTTGTACCAGAAAAGAAAATAGTGTCACTAAGGAAGTTCCGGGTGTTTCTAGATATATTACTCAAAAGAATCGACACAATACACCCAGTCGATTAGAATTAAACAAATTTTGTCGCTATTGTAACAAGCATACAAATCATGTGGAAGTGAAGAAATAGATATAAAAGAGTCTGTTATAGAGTTTTTGCTTCCATAGAAATAACAAACAGGAAGAGATTAATAAGATATATTATAGCAATATATATAAATATAGAACATTAATATATATAGAAATATAGAATATAACATATATAAATATATAAATAAAACCCTATTTCGGTCGTATATAATATAAAAGGTATGTATCAAGAAATAGGATTTTAAAGATAAGGACTAAACTATGGATAAATCCAAGCAACCCTTTCATAAAACCAAGCGATCTTTTCGTAGGCGTTTGCCCCCAATTGGATCGGGGGATCGAATTGATTATCGAAACATGAGTTTAATTAGTCGATTTATTAGTGAACAAGGAAAAATTTTATCTAGACGAGTGAATAGATTAACCTTGAAACAACAACGATTAATTACTATTGCTATAAAACAAGCTCGTATTTTATCTTTGTTACCTTTTCTTAATAATGAGAAACAATTTGAGAGAACCGAGTCGATCCCTAGAGCTACAGGTCCTAGAACTCGAAATAAATAGGCATACTATACTCTTCAATTGACTAAAAAAAAAACTTCAATCTTAACTCAACATTGAAGTTTTTGAAAAAGACTATAATTAGAATCCGGATTTCATTATCGTGTTGTAATAAAAAAATGGAGAAGGAGAAGAATAAATCAAATCCTTTTTTGTTATTGAAACATGTTCGTTCATTTATACTACTTATCTTACTTTTTTTTAGTCTGTGTTCCCGGAGTTTATTCTCCGGGGAATTTTTTTTTCAACCATTCCTATATATGATTTAAAAATATCTTTTATTTAATGATTTTTTTTGAAATGATGGAAAAACAATTCTTATTCGATATAGCGATTTGCGCAAGTATTTTACGATTAAGAAGCAATTGCCTCTTGTACAGATTATGTATCAATCTACTATAACTATAGGAAACCTCGTTCTCCCGAGTTACGGCATTTATTCGAGTGATCCACAAACGACGAAAATCTCTCTTTTGCCTACCTCTATCTCTATAGGAAGAAACTAAAGCTCTCATTTTCTGTTGAGTAATAGTGCGAGTAAGTCTTGAATGAGCCCCTCGAAAGCTTGATGCAAATAAACGAATTTTTGTTCTGCGTCTACGAGCTATATATCCCCGTTTAACTCTGGTCATTTAATAAAATAAAACTTTGATGAACAACTAATTGATTTCTGTTCATTCAGTCATTCTTTTCCCCCCGGTTCTATTAATAACAAAACGGATTATTCCGATATATAAAATAAAAATTCCAATGGCTTTTGCTACTATAACCTTCCCAACCACAATTTATGAGTTCTTTCAGTCGGGTCTTTCGCTTGTGTGTATAAAGAATAAATTCGACTGATAAAAAATTGTAAAACCAATCACAATTTTTTATAAAAAAATCGTGGATTCCTTCGTTTCTATGGTTACTTCTTAAACGGTGAGGTCCTCTCTATACACCGGAGCTCTTTCTCCCATACCATTTGATCAATGTTTTTGTTAACTTGTACAGTTCGCACTTTTTGGCTCTACCCAAGAATTATATAGTAATAGGTCTTTTCACAATGAGAGCTATCTATACAGTGACGGCATTTAATTATGAAAGTTGTTTAGGTAGCTGACCCTGTTAGTCCGTTAGTTCAAGAATAGGAGTATAATAGTTTGGTTTCTTAAATATCGTTTCCCCGCTTAATGGATAACTTGTTGCTACCAATGGAGAATTGATTTTCATCTCAATTGAGGTGATTGGATTTGCACCAACAGAAACCATAAAATTTAGACACGATTAATAGAGGGATATGAGAATTTATTATTTTTGTTTTAGATAGTAAACATCTTTTATTTTTCTATTCTCTTTATTCTCTCTATTCAGTGGGACTGGTCATTGATACTGGAACAATTGTTTGATTTGTTCGAGCTCATGATCTAAACGAGTCGCACATACACCCTAGTACATGTTCCTCGACGCTGAGGGCATCCTCTAAGAGCGGGAGATTTGGTGACATTTCTGATTGGCTGTCTTGCATTTCTAATAAGTTGTTTAATAGTTGGCATCTTGAATCGTATATTTGATCGGATTATAATGGGCTGGTTTAGATCGATCTTAACCTAATAATTCTTAATTATTTCCCTTCAATTGAATCAAGATTCTCATTGTATTAAATTGAAATATTGAATCTCAACTTAAGGAAATTTAAAATTACGCCTTGTTTGTTGTGTGAATAGAATACGCAATTTACGAGAAATCCCCCGTATTTTCGACTGCGACCAGATCAATAATACCATAAGCTTGCGCTTCTGTTGCTGACATAAAAACATCCCTTTCCATGTCTTCGGATACAACCCATAAGGGGTTACCGGTTCTTTGTACATAAACCCTTGTGAGGGTTTCGCGAAGTTTCAGTAGTTCTTCTGCTTCCAGGATGAATTCCCCTGCTTGTGCCTCATAAAAAGAACTAGCAGGTTGGTGAATCATAACCCTGATTTACTATCCATAATGAATGGCTTCTCTATCTTAAATGATTGGTTTAAGGTAAGGCAAAAAAACAAAAAAAGATAGAATTGAATAACCGTACAGGCATCGTTTGTACATTGCATACGGCTCCCCAATGGAATTGACTTTTCTCTTTAGTACGCGAAAGAACGGTACAAAGAGACTAGGCACAAATAGAATTGATCCGATAGAGATCAGATCCTTGAATTATCCATTTACCACCCTTCCCTTCGTAGAAGTAAAAAATACTATGATGGTTCTGTTGCTTTATATGTTTCTTATTTATCTCATCTTTAATTGAGCAATCCCAATGTTTTTTCTGACCTGATCATAGGCTAAGCCTAAAAGATCTTATTTTTTTTAAACATAAATATCAGAGAGGCACTTCTGATGTGTAATAAAAATTGTTTGTGACGCTGAAACATACCTCCACTCCAAAATAAAATATATATAAGATTAAATCGGAAATAACCTTTGTTTCATACTCCTATCTCGATACATAATTTCATATTATAGAAAAACAAAAAAGTTTGTTCATATCGAACTTAAAATGCCATGCTATTTTTACTTATTATTAATCTTCCATATGGCGAAGGCATAGTCTTTTTTTTCTCAAATCAAATAAATAAAAAACTCATTGGCGCCAAGCGTGAGGGAATGCTAGACGTTTGGTAATTTCTCCTCCGACTAGAATGAAGGATCCCATTGAAGCGGCTAATCCCATGCATATTGTATGTACATCAGGTGGAACAAATTGCATAGTATCGTAAATAGCGATTCCTGGTATTACCCATCCCCCGGGGGAGTTTATAAACAAATAAAGATCCTTAGTATCATCCTCTATACTAAGATATACCATAAGACCAACAAGTTGATTCGAGATCTCGCTATCAACTTCTTGGCCTAAAAAAAGTAATCTTTCTCGATAAAGTCGGTTGATTAGGACAAAAAAAGTTATCCTTTAGGAACCGTACATGCACCTTTTGATGCATACGGTTCAACAAATTGCGAAAAAATCAATGTGTTGATTCCAGTCCTATTTCTGCCTTTTTTTTTTACAGCTTTTAGGGACTTTCTATTGTATTCTATTGTGAAATTTGCAAAAAAACTCATGTCATGAGTTTTTGCTTCCTTCCCTAGGAACTTTATAAAAAGTGAAAAAATAACTTTTTTTGATTTGAACTAACCTCTCATTGATGTATTGTCTCATCGAGATTGAAATCACGATGTCATTTTCTTGTTCCTAAATGGGCCCTTTTAATTCTTTTAGGTTCATGTTCTACTCCGGGCATTTCTCCGAATGCTATTTGCACATATAGGACAAATTTTTTAAATGCCACTTCTTTTGCTACGATTTTTTATTTTTTTGTCAATAAGTTTCCTGCCTTCCGGTAAACTAGTTGAGATATTTCTTCTTTAGACTATTCCATTGATTGCAAGCTTCATAGCTAGCGCAGGAAAATATTTTCTTTATAATACAAGTAAAGTGATAATAGTACCTATATTACGAATTTGGTATTTAATGAACGGAGCCTGAATATTTCATTTTTTTGGTACAAGCCAACTAAACCATAAGTTATTCTAATTGAGATTATTGATCTCCAAAACAATTGATTTAATTAATTGTATTTCGCGCTCCGAGTTTTTGACAGTTCAATCAATCTTTCTTGGGCGAAACAGAAGATATCTCCATCGGGGGAGAGAACGGGTAAATCCCATATGAGCCAATATGTCTGACAAGTCGCACTATACGTCAACCCAAACTGCATCTTCCTCTCCAGGACTCCGAAAAGGTACTTTTGGAACACCAATGGGCATTAAAAAAAAAAAATTAAATGACTATATTTGACTTTAATGTGGAAACGTAACAATCGAGTCATTGTTTGTTGTCAGAATTTGCATTTCTGCTTCTCCTATTTCTTCTAGTTAATACAGAAATTCTAGGGTTCAGCCAGAAATACGGAATGAAATAAATCAAAATTCTTAGCATGGGATCATTAAAATAAAGGACACAAGTGTTCATGTATTCAGTTTTCAAAAAGAAAAAAATTCCCCATTGCGTATTATTACTTATCGGGTATAGAATAGATCTGCTTCTCTTTGTTCCTACGAACAGAATTTTTCGATTATTTCCAACAATGTAACGGAATAAATATTAAACCTTATTCATAGATAATCTACGGAAAAAGGTTAGGTACATAGTATATATAACTATTTTAGTTAGTCCAATGTGATAAAGTTACATAGTGTCTATTTATGTTTGATAAAGGGGTATTTCCATGGGTTTGCCTTGGTATCGTGTTCATACTGTTGTATTGAATGATCCCGGTCGATTGCTTTCTGTCCATATAATGCATACAGCTTTAGTTGCTGGTTGGGCCGGTTCAATGGCTCTATACGAATTAGCGGTTTTTGATCCTTCTGACCCCGTTCTTGATCCGATGTGGAGACAAGGTATGTTCGTTATACCTTTCATGACTCGTTTAGGAATAACCAATTCATGGGGCGGTTGGAGTATTACCGGGGGAACTATAACTAATCCAGGTATTTGGAGTTACGAAGGTGTAGCAGGTGCACATATTGTGTTTTCCGGCTTGTGTTTCTTGGCAGCTATCTGGCATTGGGTGTATTGGGATTTAGAAATATTCTGTGATGAACGTACAGGAAAACCTTCTTTGGATTTGCCTAAGATCTTTGGAATTCATTTATTTCTTTCGGGCGTGGCTTGTTTTGGCTTTGGTGCATTTCATGTAACAGGCTTGTATGGTCCCGGAATATGGGTATCTGATCCTTATGGACTAACAGGAAAAGTACAACCTGTAAGTCCAGCGTGGGGCGCAGAAGGTTTTGATCCTTTTGTTCCAGGAGGAATAGCTTCTCATCATATTGCAGCGGGTACATTGGGCATATTAGCGGGTCTATTCCATCTTAGTGTTCGCCCACCTCAACGTCTATACAAGGGCTTACGTATGGGAAATATTGAAACAGTTCTTTCCAGTAGTATCGCTGCTGTGTTTTTTGCAGCTTTCGTTGTTGCCGGAACTATGTGGTATGGTTCAGCAACTACCCCGATTGAATTATTTGGACCTACTCGTTATCAATGGGATCAGGGCTATTTTCAGCAAGAAATATATCGAAGAGTTAGTGCTGGATTAGCAGAAAATCTAAGTTTATCGGAAGCTTGGTCTAAAATTCCTGAGAAATTAGCTTTTTATGATTACATTGGTAATAATCCAGCAAAAGGAGGATTATTCCGAGCGGGCTCAATGGACAATGGGGATGGAATAGCTATTGGATGGTTAGGCCACCCTGTTTTTAGAGATAAAGAAGGACGCGAGCTTTTTGTACGTCGTATGCCTACTTTTTTTGAAACTTTTCCGGTAGTTTTAGTAGATGGGGATGGAATTGTGAGAGCCGATGTTCCTTTTCGAAGGGCAGAATCAAAGTATAGTGTTGAACAAGTAGGTGTAACTGTTGAATTCTATGGTGGTGAACTTAATGGAGTTAGTTACAGTGATCCTGCTACTGTTAAAAAATATGCTAGACGCGCACAATTGGGAGAAATTTTTGAATTGGATCGTGCTACTTTGAAATCCGACGGTGTTTTTCGTAGCAGTCCAAGAGGGTGGTTCACCTTCGGGCATGCCTCATTCGCTTTGCTTTTCTTTTTCGGACACATTTGGCATGGCGCTAGAACTTTGTTCAGGGATGTTTTTGCTGGTATTGATCCAGATTTGGATGCTCAAGTAGAATTTGGAACATTCCAAAAACTTGGAGACCCAACTACAAAGAGACAGGCAGTATAATACACAATTTCTCTCGTATTTTTCGCCTACATTTGCATTTTCTTTATTTTTACATGGAATAGGTCCCGGACAAATAGTCACTTGAAGACCTGCTCTTTATTTGACTCTTTCCCTGTCTTTTTTTTTTTATAATCAATCCCAACTAAATAGAAATAGGTTTGGAAGCTATAATTGTAAACCACGATCGAATCTATGGAAGCATTGGTTTATACATTCCTTTTAGTGTCTACTCTGGGAATAATATTTTTCTCTATCTTTTTTCGAGAGCCTCCTAAGGTTCCGACTAAAAAATAAAATAGTTTTGCATTAGCCCAATTGAAGTAATGAACCCCCCATATTATATACAGGGAGGTTCATTACTTCAACTAGTCCCCGTGTTCCTCGAATGGGTCTCTTAGTTGTTCAGAGGGTTGCCCAAAGGCAGTATATAAGGCATACCCAGTAAAGCTTACAAGTAAACCAGATATGGAGATGGCGACTAAAGTTGCTGTTTCCATTATTAGATTTAAAAATCGCGATGGATCTACAATAAGGTTGTTTATTTACAACTACAACGGAATGGTATACAAAGTCAACAGATCTCAACCAATGAAATTCTATTTATGGCTACACAAACTGTTGAGGGTAGTTCTAAATCTGGGCCAAGACGAACTCGTGTCGGGGATTTATTGAAACCTTTAAATTCGGAATATGGTAAAGTAGCTCCGGGCTGGGGTACTACTCCTCTTATGGGAGTCGCTATGGCTCTATTTGCGGTATTCCTATGTATTATTTTGGAGATTTATAATTCTTCCGTTTTATTGGATGGAATTTTAGTGAGTTAGTTTCACAAGAGCAACGAAGTGCTAGTCAAAAAACTTAGGACTTGCCTTCTTAGTGTATTGTAGTTAGTTTGGTAGTTCGACCGTGAAATTTCTTTGTTTCGGTATTTGCGGAATATGAGTGTGTGACTTGTTATAACTGATCCTATTGATATACAGAAAAACGATCTGTCATCTTGATATAGATGATTCTACTTCGTCGGAAATTTTGTTGAGTTTCCGGAGCACGGAATATATTGACTAGATCAAGAAAAGAAATAGTTGAACTATGATTCATACCTACTATTCAAACCTCGTAACCGGACTCTAAAACATTTTCAAAAGGTTAACTAAATCAAACCATTTTTCTTTTTTGATAACTATGTGTTGGAAGGACAACAATCAGTTATCTGGATTTTGTTGAGTCATTACATCTTTTTCAGTAAATAAATGATAATCAAATGGTTCTTACTCAGAGAACTTTTGAGCTTTGTTTTTAGACTTATTGCTAAATCATCGTGGTTCTAGTATGAATCTGAGGTTTTAAGTGATTTATAGGGTCTGAACAAGAGAATCCCTATCAAAGGTAAAAAAAAAGAGTTAATTTTTTGATTACGAAAAAAAAAACGAAACAAATTAAAATACTCAAAATGGGGAAAAAGAAGAGTCAAAAGGCCTGTAATAGTCCATAGAAAAACGAAGGACGGATGAGCTAACTTGATATTTTTTGGCATTATCATCACAAAGAACAGATTACGGATTTTTCTTTTGAAGTAGATTGAATTAAGTGCATAATAAGTTTCAATTTTCTAGGACATATCCGTTAAAAGAGTATTTGGATGTTTTCGCTTGAGCCGTATGAGATGAAATTCTCATATACGGTTCTCGGAGGGGGATTACCTTGATTTACCTATCTCAATATGGTTTATGACTGGTTCGAAGAGCGTCTTGAGATTCAGGCGATTGCAGATGATATAACTAGTAAATATGTTCCTCCTCACGTCAACATATTTTATTGTCTAGGTGGAATCACACTTACTTGTTTTTTAGTACAAGTAGCTACAGGTTTTGCTATGACTTTTTACTATCGACCAACTGTGACAGAGGCCTTTTCCTCTGTTCAATACATAATGACTGAGGCGAACTTTGGATGGTTAATCCGATCAGTTCATCGATGGTCAGCAAGTATGATGGTTCTAATGATGATTTTACACGTATTTCGTGTGTATCTCACAGGTGGATTTAAAAAACCTAGGGAATTAACTTGGGTAACCGGTGTAGTTCTGGGTGTATTGACTGCATCTTTTGGTGTAACTGGTTATTCCTTACCTTGGGACCAAATTGGTTATTGGGCAGTCAAAATTGTGACAGGTGTACCTGACGCCATTCCCGTAATAGGATCACCTTTAGTCGAGTTGTTACGAGGAAGTGCTAGTGTGGGTCAATCCACTTTGACTCGTTTTTATAGTTTACACACTTTTGTATTACCGCTGCTTACTGCCGTATTTATGTTAATGCACTTCTTAATGATACGTAAGCAAGGTATTTCAGGTCCTTTATAAAGAAAATAGATCATAGCTATTTGTAATTGATCATATAGCCTATATTCTTTTGGAAAGGAACAATAGTATCTCATTGCTACAAATATGGATTATTGAAAAATAAGACATGTTATTTGGATATATATTTCTCTTCAACTTTGAAGTATTGTATTATTTGATACTTTTAGATCAATAGTTGAAGTAGATTCTGCGAAGAGAAGATGGATTATGGGAGTGTGTGACTTGAACTATTGATTAGGCCATGCGTATATATGGATTTTATCCGCCACATTGAAGTTCAAAAACAAATGTGTCTCCGCGTCCAATCACCGCACGAGTCCACTCACGTCGCGGAAGATAGGCTGGTTCGCTTCAGGAGAATCTTTTCCATGATCATACCCGAATCCATGTCATGCATGAACAGGCTCCGTAAGATCCCGTAAAATAGGTGATAGGACATAATCTATTTATGGTATATCTATTCTACTTACTTAGTTATAGTTGATAGTATGGAAATGCATCCATTTCCTTTGCATCCATCAAGAGACATGATACTATCGGAGTGAAATAAGGAATCTAAGGAAAAAAAGAGGCTAAACTTTATTAGTAACAAGTTAATTCTTTTCATTTAAGAAGACTCACAATCTCAATATTGTGAGAAATACTAACAATGAAAAGATATGAGATAATCCAAAAAGCACTTGATCACGATCAAATTTGTAAGCCCACGTGGATATTGAGCATTTACTTGTATG